TTTTGGGAGAATATCTTAATCTTATTTAAGATTAACTCATTTGAATTATGAAGTATCTCTCATCCCTTGATATTTTTCCTAAAAAAAGAAAGAAATAGGAAAAAAGTTTCTAATATACTAAGCTAAGTACAGATGAGTCGATCTGGGAATCCCTCATACTTAAATTAGTCCTTTATTCCATAAAGGTTCAACAAATACAAATAACTTGATATAATCAAATAAAAAATTGTTGATATAATTCGAAAAAAAAAACACAGTTGAAAGTTTTCAAAATACCAAAAATAATAGATAATCTAAATCTAACTGACTTTTTTTTCCTATTGCTAGGATTAAACAAAAGGATTTGCAAATAAAAGCGCTAATGCCACAACCAGTCCATAAATTGTTAAAGCTTCCATAAAAGCTAGACTAAGCAATAAAGTACCTCGTATTTTACCCTCTGCTTCTGGTTGTCTCGCAATACCTTCTACAGCCTGACCTGCAGCAGTGCCTTGACCAATTCCAGGCCCAATAGAAGCAAGCCCCACAGCCAATCCAGCAGCAATAACAGAAGCGGCAGAAATCAGTGGATTCATAATAAATTCCTCGCAGTAAAAAAAGAAAAGGTTAATGATACAATCAACCAAAGAATTATTACCTAATTTTAAAATAGGTAAATCTATTAGCCGAAATAACTAAAAATTACGAATTGAAATAAATAATATTTTTGAATTGTCAGAACTTTTTCGATATTTCCTTTTTCTTTTCTATTTTTGATGGAATTTTATTAATATAATAAAATAAAGTTTGAATTTTTCTATATCTTTCTAACCACTCTTTCATTTAATTGTTTCTTTTTACTCTTCCTTCGAGATCCTTTAGTTCATCTTTTTTTTATTGAATATAAAATTACAGAACAAACAGATTACTTACTATCCTAATCTATTTTTTAGGAATAAAATGCATATTTAATATATAAATATATTAAGTATATTTAATAATGTTACTTAGTGATATTCATAGTGTTTTTTAACTAGTGAATATCTCATATTGCATAGAGATGCAGTTTAGTCCATATTGAGACTTACCATACTTACCATAAAAATTCTTCAAAAAAAAAAATGATTGGACTTTTAAGAATTTCATACTTTTAGCGTAACCTTTATAAATTCGAATTCGATAATATCGTCCATTCCTTCTCTCTCCTATGTTTAAATCGTGCTCGATCTTCCTATATTTTACTATTCTATAATAGTATATTCTCAATTTCGATCAGCAAGCAGATTTTCTTGAATCATATAGCAATTGAAATAAGCTAAAAAAAAGATTATTTCAACGAAAACTAGTCAATGATGATCCTCCATGGATTCTCCTATATAAGCTGCTGCTAAGGTTGCAAAAATAAGAGCTTGAATACCGCTTGTAAATAATCCAAGCAACATGACAGGTATAGGAATTACTAAAGGGACTAAAGAAACAAGAACAACAACTACCAATTCATCAGCTAATATATTTCCAAAAAGTCGAAAACTCAGAGATAAAGGTTTTGTGAAATCTTCTAGAATATTAATTGGTAAAAGGATTGGAGTTGGCTTAATATATTTCTCAAAATAACTCAATCCTTTTTTGCTAAGACCCGCATAAAAATATGCCACTGACGTGAGTAAAGCTAAAGCAACCGTTGTATTTATATCATTCGTGGGGGCGGCTAACTCCCCATGAGGTAACTCTATGATTTTCCAAGGGAAAAGAGCACCTGACCAATTAGAAACGAAAATAAATAAGAACATAGTTCCTATAAAGGGAACCCAAGGACCGTATTCATCTCCAATCTGAGTTTTGCTTAAGTCCCGAATAAATTCAAGAATATATTCAAAGAAATTCTGACCATCAGTCGGAATGGTTTGTGGATTCCGAACAGCTATGATGACTGACACTAACAAGATTGCAATTACAATCCAAGAAGTGATAAGTACTTGGCCATGGATTTGTAAACCTCCTATTTGCCAATAGAGATGTTGACCTACTTCTACAGCAGATATCTCAAATAATACATTATATGTTCTAATGGAACATGATATAACACTCATAATTTCTTTTCCTCTGATATAATTTGACTTCAAAAAATCAAAAAAGGAACCATTTTTTTCAATTCAACAATTTAAGTATCCTATATTTAGGATACCAAAAAATTCTTTTGTATCCTATACAAAAGGATTCCTAGTGTATAGGAAGAATCAATTGAATTGACCAAGTTTATTATAAATTAGAATAAGAAAATTGATAATATCTCGACCTGAAACAATCTCGTGATCGCCATATTTCATTTGAGAAGAAAGAATCCAATTAGGTCGCGGATTTTTTTTAGTTGATTCTTCTCAAAATAAGGATTGCTACAAGCAGTAGCAATCTGGGAATATCGTTTATTTATGTTTTCTTTTGAATCTGATTAATCTTAAGATGGATTTTCATCCCAATCTGATTCATCTTCAAATGAATCATCAAGCCTTTTTATGGAATTCAGGCAATCTCGCTGAGAATTTGGTCTAGAATGAGGACCATAATTCATACATAAATTCATACATAAATAATCTTAGTATTCCGATATACAAGGCTTGTTTTCGCAGACTTTTGCCATTAAGATAAAGCAATAACAAAAAGTGAAAACATTTTTTCAACAAGATTCGTAGCTGTAATTATGTTTCTAAGAAGTTTTTTAATAGTTGGCATAAAAAGTTTCTCTCTTTTCTTTGAACTTTCAATAAAATATGTTTTCTTTGTTAGAATCTTTATAGAATTTTTTTTTGAATTGATTCTTTAAGTATTTTTTTTTTGAAAACTGAAATATTTTCAATTATAGAAAATCTATAGAAAAAAAGCCCGCTATCGGAGTTGAACCGATGACCATCGCATTACAAATGCGATGCTCTAACCTCTGAGCTAAGTGGGCTCACATAAGAAAAAAACTGTCGAAATTCAAAGAATCTCAGATCTGAACTTTGAATTTCGATATTCTTTTCATATGTAAGTTAAACTATACAATTATGAATTATATAGTTTGAAATCCCCTTTTTCAAGAACAAAATAGTAAATAGTTTATTCACTATGATATGTTTATAATATGTTTCAATATAATGAAATTCAACTGAAGATTCTATATCTAACATATATTAAAATATGTTATGTAAAATTTGAAAAGATTGGTCTTAATAAAAAATAAAAAAATAAAGAAGAATAGATAAAGATACAATTTGAGATTCGATTCAATCAATTTTTGAGTTTCATTTGAAAAAAAAATGAATATATTGAAAAAAAAAAGATAAATATAGGACTTTCGATCATTTAATAATCAATGATAGAACTTTAGACTGTTGAAAATCAATTATTAATTAATAAAATTATTTCTGACTAAATTAAACTAAAAAAAAAAATTAATAAATGGAAAAGAAATAATAATTATAGTAGAGAAATGGATAAAAATGAAAATTGCATTTTAGTCTCAAAAAAAGGAGAAAGAAAAGGGGATATGGCGAAATTGGTAGACGCTACGGACTTGCATTGGATTGAGCCTTGGTATGGAAACTTGCTAAGTGTTAACTTCCAAATTCAGAGAAACCCTGGAATTAAAAATGGGCAATCCTGAGCCAAATCTTCTTTTTGAGAAAAAGAAATATATAAAATATTTCTTATTTCAGATAAGAAAGAATATTATTTCTTATCTAATATTAAAGATAGGTGCAGAGACTCGATGGAAGCTTTTCTAACGAATAGAATTTATTATGTTGCAATACTAAAATTTCTCTATCGAAATAAGAGAAAGGATAGCCGTTTATACCAAACAAAGACGTACGTATATATAATGATTAATTAAATTATTAATCATAATAACAATAAAATCATATTATTCATGTCAATAAATAAATTAACAATGATTATGGAATAGCAAATTTAGGAATTTCGATGAATTCCATAAATTATGAATTATTTTTGGTGAATTGATTCAAATATGAAATTTAATGAGAAAAAACTCAATTTGGAATAAAAAATTTATTCTATTTATTTTATTCATTTTAGAGTTTGTTAGATTGAAAAAATGATGATAAATCAAACGAGAATAAAGAGAGAGTCCATTCTACATGTCAATATCGACAACAATGAAATTTATAGTAAGAGGAAAATCCGTCGATTTTTTAAATCATGAGGGTTCAAGTCCCTCTATCCCCAATAAAAAGCCCATTTGATTTTCAAAATATTTCTTCTTTATTTTGATTTTGATGAAAAATTCAAATAAAACTCACTATCTTTTCTTTTTAATTCGTTCTATTTTCTCATTTCGCAAATAGATCTGAAAAAAAAAATATTTATTATGTAAAATAATAAAATATAAGCATATGAAAAGATTCTAAGCATATGCAAAGAATCATTCTTCTATAATGAAATCATATCATTATCTTAAACATTGATTATTCAATTTTTTTGAATAAATTTTTATTTTAATTTTATTTGAGCTCCTTTATTTAATTGACCTAGATACAAGGACATAGGTACGAGTATTCTACTCGAGTGATCCACAAGAAATAGTCGGGATAGCTCAGTCGGTAGAGCAGAGGACTGAAAATCCTCGTGTCACCAGTTCAAAACTGGTTCCCGGCAAGACAAAAATGAATTGGGTGGGTTAAGAATTAATAAGAATATACATATATATCTACATATATGATTAGTATATAATCTCGATTATTTATTTAATTCATAATATAAATATTATGAATATATTAATCTTATCATATAATGTTTTTTCATTTTTTCTATATTCTATGTATATCTATAGAATACAGATATATAGAAACATCATATTAAAAAGATAATAATATTTATTATCGAAATTAAAAAAGAACTCTTTAGTTTTAGATAAAGAGTTCTAAGATAAGAATAGATAGACAGAATGCATTTTAAAATTTGATACCTTCTTTTTATTCCTGAATTTCATATTTATTTTTTTATTTATTCTGTTTCTTTCTTGCTTACCTTCTTTTCTGAGGTGCAATTCTAAAATCTTCAGTTAATAGAAAATACTTGAATATTCTATTTCTTTCTCCTCGAAATGAAAAAATATAAAGACTTTTTTATATCTATGATACGAATAAGAATCTAGCAGTTACTTTGTTTATTTCATGTAAAATAGAATTTCAAAATATTTATTTACTTGAATAATGAAATTTGAAGTCATGTCATAATTTAGTGAACATCTATTCGTTATCATTCAAAGGGCATCTTGTATTTCATAGAAATCTGGAGTAATATAGTCCTTACGCAAGGGCCAGCCTATCCAACTTTCAGGCATTAAAATACGTTTAAGGCGTGGATGATTATCATAAGAGATTCCCAATATATCATAAGATTCGCGTTCTTGAAAATCAGCACTTCTCCAAATCCAGAAAACAGACGGAATTTTAGGATTATTCCTTGACACAAATACTTTTATACATACTTCTTCTGGATTATATATATCATATTGTATTCTTGTAAGGTGATATACGCTACCTAAAAACCCCCCTGGTGCTACATCATAAACACACTGAGAGCGTAAATAATTGTAACCATATACATATAAAATAACAGCAATGGAGTCCCAATCCTCGACCTTTATTTGTAAGGTTTGTATTCCTCGAGAATCAAAGCCTAAAGATCTATGAACCAATTCTTTATTGACTAGCCAATCAGATAAATCATTTTGCAAAGGATCCTTCTCCATTCTATTGATCTCTCTCAAATTTGTATAAGTATTTTACCAAAAAATTGGAAAGTAAAGATTGACTTGCTCTTTCTAAATTCTGAAAAAAATAATCTTACCTAATTAACTGTAAGAAAATACTGAATTTTTAGATCTTATTTTAGAAGATATCTCTGAAATAGATTGTGAGGGATTTAGAAATCCCTGATCGTAATTTCCAGTATGATTACTACATTGAACATGAAATTTATGATTAGTAGTAAAACATCGATTTTCTTTTTGAGATCTAGTTCTATCTTCAACTATTTCTCGAGATATCTTTTTGCGAAGTTTTGTTATAGCATCTATAACTGCCTCTGGTTTAGGCGGGCATCCCGGTAAATAAACATCCACAGGAATTAGCTTATCAACTCCCCGAACAGTAGTATAAGAATCAGTACTGAACATTCCCCCTGTAATAGTACAAGCTCCCATAGCAATGACGTATTTTGGTTCAGGCATTTGTTCATATAATCGCACTAAAGAAGGAGCCATTTTCATTGTTACAGTGCCAGCTGTTAAAATTAGGTCCGCTTGCCTAGGACTTGATCTTGGTACCAATCCATAACGATCAAAATCAAATCGCGAACCTATTAATGAAGCAAATTCAATGAAACAACAACTAGTACCATATAAAAGAGGCCATAAACTGGAAAGTCTTGACCAATTTGAAAGATCATTTGATGTAGTTGAAATAACTGAATTGGAGGTTGTTTGATCAAGTAACGAAAAGTCAATCAAATTCATAACTGTCTTATTAGGATTTTGTCCTTGTTTTTTTTTCCATTTTTCTGAATATTTAGTTAAGACCATTCTAATGCTCCTTTTCGCCATGCGTAAACTGAACCACCAATTAGGATAAGAACGAAAATAAAAGCTTCGATAAATAAAGATAAACCTAATATATCGAAGCTCATTGCCCACGGATAAAGAAAGACTGTTTCAACATCAAAAACAACAAAAACAAGAGCAAACATATAATAACGAATTCGGAATTGTAACCAAGCATCTCCCATAGGTTCTATACCTGATTCATAACTAGAAAACTTTTCAGGTCCTTCACGAATCGGGGCTAAAACTCCTGAAATCAAAAATGCTAAGATAGGAAAAAGGCTTGATATTATGAGAAATGCCCAGAAAATATCGTATTCATGAAGCAGAAACATAAAAGTACTCCTTCGTATAAAATGAAAATATACTAAATTATTTAATTCGAATTACCATTGTTAATTCATCCAGAACTTCAGTAAAAGAAGGATATATTTTTATGAATTGACTTTATTTGCCACATGTCTCGTTTAAAGATTCTATTTGATTCAGGGAATCCTGATTTCATTTTGAACTTCCATTCGGTGTAAACATAAGATCTTCTTAGACAGAAGAGAAATTTTTCTCTTCTTTGGTTTCACCTTCTCTTTTTTTTTTTTAGTTCTATACTATAATTTCATAAGTTTTTATAGTTCTATCTTTTATTTCATTTGAAAAGTTTTATCTTTTATTCCATAAGATAGAATAAATATAAAAATATCTTAATTAAAAAATTACAAAAAAATTCCATAGTAAAAGACTATGTAAGAATATAAAAATTTATATAGAATTTAAGAAACTCTATTAAATAATTAGTTTATTCGGGATACTATTCTTATCTTAATATCTTTTAAGATATTTTGAAAGAGAGCTCTATTTTTTCTTTCATATCTTTCTATTTTTAAAACTCTTTCAAAAAAAAAGTCTTGAAAAATGAAATGGATTAGGGCTATACGGACTCGAACCGTAGACCTTCTCGGTAAAAGAGATCAAACTGAATTTATTATCGAAATGATTCGAACTGTTTCAAAGACCCAACATGCAGTTTGTTGCATTGGGCTCTTTCATTAACTAAAATAAAATCAGTTAATCCACCATATTATTTATTTCATTATGGGAAAAATGAAGATAAAAAGATGGTTCCATGTACTCTGATTGATTATGTCCTGATCTAAGAGCAATACCAAAGTTTTTCAAAGAAGGGTTACCTTGACTTAGGTCTGCCTTCGGCCTATTTCACCTAATTTGAAATAAATAGAATCTCTATCGTTCCGCTGTATGTAAGAGTCGAATATGAGACTTTATACACCTTAAAGTTCATAGGACGAAAAGAGTTTTTTTGAGATCCTTATACTCATTATGCCTAGCATTGAATAGATTTAGCTATTAACCTTATCAATTAACAAATCAATTAACAAATCAATAAGTGGTTTTATTAGATTTTGCATCGAAAATCACATCAAAATCATACTAAACCGACTATTTGTCAGGCTATTGTTCTCCCTTATTTTTAATATATGGAGTAAGACATTGATTTTTGAATAAGACTAATCATGTTCATTACATGCTTCTTTGAAAAACATTGGCGCACGTGTAAACGAGGCGCTCTACCAACTGAGCTATAGCCCTTGTACAAAAAATCTTAATAAAAAAAGGATTTTTTGTCAAGCCTAATCCATATTCTAATCCATATGAGAAATCTCTGATCTATTTATTGTTAATAGATTGGTATTGCTTAGAAAGAAAATTCTATCTATAATTAGAATTAGAAAAGTGATAAAATTTTCTATTTTGTTTTGAATTACCTACTTAACTCAGTGGTTAGAGTATTGCTTTCATACGGCAGGAGTCATTGGTTCAAATCCAATAGTAGGTAGAACTTATTAGATACTAACCCTAGTATCTAATAAGTTTTTCTACTTAATGGATCTTTTCCTTGTATCTGATTCAAAGTGATTTTTTTCAATTTGAAGAAGATAGTATAAAAAAACTTTTATGAAACTTATTTGGATTTATTTGATGTATTGACTAATTTTGAAATAAAATGTTAAGAAATAACATTAACAGCCTCTACTCGTGTCCTAGCTCGTCTAAGAGCTAGATTCGCTTCAATCAGTTGTCTCTTACCCTTAGCTTTCGTCAAGTTAGCTTCAGCTATTTCAAGAGCTTTTTGAGCTTCTTGCGGATCAATGTCAGTACTTATCTCTGCATCATTTCCTAAAATGATGATTTCATTATTTCCAATTCTGGCAAAACCACCCATTAGAGCCACCCTTAACCATTGGTCGTTGATGCGTATTCTCAAAAGACCTATATCCAACGCTGTGGCAATAGGAGTGTGATTTGGTAATACACCAATTTGACCACTATTTGTAGATAAAATGATTTCTTTTACTTCTGAATCCAAAATAATTCGATTAGGAGTCAGTACACAAAGTTTTAAGGTCATTTCTTCAAATTGCTCTCTACTTCACTTCTAAATTGATAGCTTTCGCGGTAGCTTCATCGATGTTACCCACCAAATAAAAAGCTTGCTCGGGCAAAGCGTCTAATTCTCCAGAAAGGATCAGTTGAAATCCCCTAATAGTTTCTGCAAGACCAACATACTTTCCTGGAGAACCAGTAAAGACTTCTGCCACGAAGAAGGGTTGTGATAAGAAACGCTCAATTTTTCGTGCTCTTGCTACAGTTAAACGATCCTCCTCGGATAATTCATCCAATCCGAGAATTGCTATAATGTCCTGAAGTTCCTTGTAACGTTGTGAAGTTTGCTTAACTCTTTGCGCAGTTTCATAATGTTCATTGCCAACAATCTTTGGTTGTAACATAGTTGACGTTGAATCTAGGGGATTCACTGCTGGATAAATACCTTTGGCAGCTAATGGTCTTGATAGTACGGTAGTAGCATCTAAATGTGCAAATGTTGTAGCAGGAGCAGGGTCAGTCAAGTCATCCGCAGGTACGTAAACTGCTTGGATTGAAGTTATAGCTCCCTTTTTCGTAGAAGTAATTCTTTCTTGCAAAGAACCCATTTCTGTGCTAAGGGTGGGTTGATAACCAACTGCGGAAGGCATTCTACCTAATAAAGCGGATACCTCTGATCCTGCTTGGACGAAACGAAAGATATTGTCGATGAATAGAAGCACATCTTGTTTATTAACATCTCGAAAATATTCTGCCATAGTTAGGGCAGTTAAACCAACTCTCATACGAGCTCCCGGGGGTTCATTCATTTGACCATAGACTAGAGCTACTTTTGATTCGGAAAGATTTTTTTCATTAATCACTCCGGATTCTTTCATTTCAATATAAAGATCATTTCCCTCACGAGTACGTTCCCCTACTCCACCAAATACGGATACACCTCCGTGAGCTTTAGCAATGTTGTTGATCAATTCCATGATCAGTACTGTTTTACCTACTCCAGCTCCCCCGAATAATCCTATTTTTCCTCCACGGCGGTAAGGAGCTAAAAGATCTACTACTTTAATACCTGTTTCAAAGATTGATAATCTTGTATCTAATTCTACAAAGGCGGGTGCAGATCTATGAATAGGAGATGTTTTACTAATGTCTAAAGGGCCTAAATTATCAACAGGCTCTCCAAGAACGTTGAAAATTCGTCCGAGGGTTGCTTCACCAACTGGAACACTTAGAGCAGCCCCTGTATCAATCACTTCCATTCCCCTCGTTAAACCATCTGTAGCACTCATAGCTACAGCTCTAACTCGATTATTTCCTAATAATTGTTGCACCTCACAAGTAACATTAATCTGCTGCTGACCAACCGTATGTGGACCTTTAACTACCAAAGCATTATAAATATTAGGCATTTTGCCCGGAGGAAAGACAATATCGAGTACTGGGCCAATAATTTGAACAATATGCCCTATATTTTGTGTGGAAACCACAGGATTAGAATTAGTAGGATTCATAATTATAAAAAAAATGAAATATTTTGCAGTTTTTTTTATAGTACCAAAGCAAAAAGCAATATTCAATAGCAAGCTGATCAATTAATTCAATAACAAATAAAAAGGAAATAACTTTTTATTTAGTTAACGATCTAAGCGATTGAATCTTATTCAATCCTTTATTCATTCAATTTCAATGAGTTCATTCTTAGGTTGAGTCAATGTTTCTTTCTTTTTTCATATAGTTTTCTGTTTTTAAATTCTTTCGTAGATGAATTATGCTTATTTTCTAGGATTTACATATAAAAAACATATCATTGTCAAGAGGGAGGTGTCAAGAGAGAAATGGTTATTGAAATATTTTAATTTCAAATTAAGAAATAGATTCTCTAAGAAAAATCTCATTAGAAATTTATCAATTTGCAAAACAGGATTCGCTTGCACTATATATATCAAAGAGCATATAATAAGGGTGTATTTGGTGCATCAAATACACTCAAAAAAACCTCCAAATGACATGTTAACATAACAATTAAAAATCCTAATTGATTTTTTTGAAAATGAAAGATTTTTACTCCATTGAAAATCCATCTCGAGTAGATCTTGTTCTTTTGACAATTCTTAATTCATAAGTTGTAGAAAGGGACTTATGTCACCACAAACAGAGACTAAAGCAAGTGTTGGGTTTAAAGCAGGGGTTAAAGATTACAAACTTACTTATTATACTCCTGAGTACGAAACCAAAGATACTGATATCTTGGCAGCGTTCCGAGTAACTCCTCAACCCGGAGTCCCCCCTGAAGAAGCAGGAGCTGCAGTAGCGGCAGAATCTTCTACTGGTACATGGACAACTGTTTGGACTGATGGACTTACCAGTCTTGATCGTTACAAAGGACGATGCTATCATATCGAGCCTGTTGTTGGAGAAGAAAATCAATTTATTGCCTATGTAGCTTATCCTCTAGACCTTTTTGAAGAAGGTTCTGTTACTAACATGTTTACTTCTATTGTAGGTAATGTATTTGGTTTCAAAGCCCTACGAGCTCTACGCTTGGAAGACTTACGAATTCCCCCTGCTTATTCAAAAACTTTCCAAGGCCCACCTCATGGTATCCAATCCGAAAGAGATAAGTTGAACAAATATGGTCGTCCTCTATTGGGATGTACTATTAAACCAAAATTGGGATTATCCGCAAAGAACTACGGTAGAGCATGTTATGAATGTCTACGTGGTGGACTTGATTTTACCAAAGATGATGAAAACGTAAACTCACAACCATTTATGCGTTGGAGAGATCGTTTCTTGTTCTGTGCCGAAGCACTTTATAAAGCACAGGCCGAAACAGGTGAAATCAAAGGGCACTACTTGAATGCTACTGCAGGTACATCTGAAGAAATGCTTAAAAGAGCAGTATTTGCTAGAGAATTGGGAGTTCCTATCATAATGCATGACTACTTAACTGGGGGATTCACTGCAAATACTAGTTTGGCTTTTTATTGTCGTGATAATGGTCTACTTCTTCACATCCACCGCGCAATGCATGCAGTTATTGATAGACAGAAAAACCATGGTATGCATTTCCGTGTACTAGCTAAAGCATTACGTATGTCTGGTGGAGATCATATTCACTCTGGTACAGTAGTAGGTAAACTGGAAGGGGAGCGTGAGATGACTTTAGGTTTTGTTGATTTATTACGTGATGATTATATTGAAAAAGATCGTAGTCGTGGTATCTTTTTCACTCAAGATTGGGTCTCTATGCCTGGTGTTATACCTGTGGCTTCAGGGGGTATCCATGTTTGGCATATGCCTGCTTTGACCGAAATCTTTGGAGATGATTCCGTACTTCAATTTGGTGGAGGAACCTTAGGACACCCTTGGGGAAATGCACCTGGTGCAGTAGCTAACAGGGTGGCTTTAGAAGCGTGTGTACAAGCTCGTAATGAAGGACGTGATCTTGCTCGTGAAGGTAATGAGATTATTCGAGCAGCAGCTAAATGGAGTCCTGAACTAGCCGCTGCTTGTGAAG